GGTGAAGGGAGGGCACCCATCGGTAGAAAAAAACCCACAACCCCTTGGGGTTATCCTGCGCTTGGAAGAAGAAGTAGAAAAAAGAATAAATATAGCGATAGTTTTATTCTTCGTCGCCGTAGTAAATAGGAAAATATTAAAAATAGAATACGTTTCCTCGTCTTTACAAAAAAAAAAGATAGGAGTAATTAGCCGTGACACGTTCACAAAAAAAAAATCCTTTTGTAGCTAATCATTTATTGAGAAAAATTTCGAAGCTCAACATGAGGGCAGAAAAAGATACAATCGTAACTTGGTCCCGGGCATCTACCATTATACCCATAATGATCGGCCATACAATCGCTATTCATAATGGAAAGGAGCATTTGCCTATTTATATAACAGCTCGTATGGTAGGTCACAAATTGGGAGAATTTGCACCTACTCTTAATTTCCGGGGGCACGCGAGAAACGATAACAAATCTCGTCGTTAATGTTAATTAATTAATGTTAATTAATAAAGTGAATATAGGTGCTCGTCGTTTATTGGTATTGGCGGGAGGTGAACCTTATGATAAAGAGTGACCCGGATGTAGAAGTATACGCTTTAGGGCAACATATACGTATGTCTGCTCATAAAGCGCGAAGAGTAATTGATCAGATTCGTGGGCGTACCTACGAAGAAACACTTATGATACTAGAACTCATGCCTTATCGAGCATGTTATCCCATTTTTAAATTAGTTTATTCGGCAGCAGCAAATGCTCGGCACAATACGGGTTTCAACGAAACGGCTTTAATCATTAGTCAAGCCGAAGTTAATGAGGGTACTATCATCAAAAAGGCAAAACCCCGGGCTCGAGGGCGTAGTTATCCGATAAAAAGGCCCACCTGTCATATAACTATTGTATTGCAAGATATATCTAAAGACAAAAACTATTTCATATGGTTAAGAGAATACGGATGGGTATATAAAGATAAGTATACAGATGTCAGAGAAAGGTATCTATATATGTTGGATTCATATTATAACAGAATGATATGGGCTAATAGAGAAATGATATATAGAGACAGCGAGGTGTTATGGGACAAAAAATAAATCCACTAGGTTTCAGGCTTGGTACAACCCAAAGCCATCATTCTGTTTGGTTTGCACCATCAAAAAGTTATTCCGAGGGTCTCCAGGAAGATCAAAAAATACAGGATTATATCAAGAATTATGTAAAAAAAAATATGAAAATATCCTCCAGTGTCGAGGGAATTGCACGCATAAAGATTCAAAAAAAATTGGATCTTATCCAGGTCATAATATATATGGGATGCCCAAAATTGTTAATAGAGGGCAGCCCGCGAGGAATCGAAGAATTACAGAGCAATGTACAAAAAGAAATTAATTCTGCGAACCGAAAAGTTAACATTACTATCAAAAAAGTTGCAAACCCTTATGGACAGCCTATTTTTCTTGCAGAATATATAGCCGTACAATTAAAGGATAGAGTTTCATTTCGAAAGGCAATGAAAAAAGCGATTGAATTAGCTGAACAAGCAGATACAAAAGGAATTCAAATACAAATTGCAGGGCGTATCGACGGAAAAGAAATTGCGCGTGTCGAATGGATCAGAGAAGGTAGGGTTCCCCTACAAACCATTCGAGCGAAAATTGATTATTGTTCCTATACATTTCGAGATATCCATGGGGCATTAGGAATCAAAATTTGGATATTTGCAGATGAGGAATAAGGGTCCTTTCGTTGTCTTTCTGATCCATCCATCCGGCAATTGAATAAAAAATAACAAACTCGTTTTTTAGATTCAATAAAAAAAATGAGAAATTTTAGAATTCTATAGGGTTGAATAACAATTCGATTGACTCCATATAATTGCTATGCTTAGTGTGTGACTCGTTGGTTTGGTTAGGATTTAAAAACAAAGGACCGTTGCCTAGTGTGAACTTAACTATATAACCAATAACCAGCTCATTGCTTCGTATTATCTGGATCCAAGGAACCAGTCACTATATGATGTATCGATCGTATTGTTGTAGCAACTGAAATCTTTTTTACAGAAAAGAAAAATCAATCAGATTATAAGGTTGTGAAGAAAAAACAAAGGGATATAGATAGATGGAAGGATGAGAGAAAGAAAGAAAAAGAATAGCAATGATATACGATTCCAATATGTATGGTCTATGAACTATCTCATAAAAGGCAGTGTAATAAAGCATTAAATTAATATTTCGTCCATAATTAATAATTAAATGAATACAATTAATTCATAAGAAAAATAAAAATAATAAAGAGCATCGAGTCAATAAAGACTGAGGAGATTGATTCAGGAACCCATTTTTTTTTTTATTAGGAGCTCCGTTGCAAAGTTCGGGCCTAGCCATTAATCGAGAAGCGATGGGAACGACAGAACCTGTGACTGCGGAAGATTCCCTTGAAAAGAATGCTAATGATTCATTGGGTGGGATGGCGGAACGAGCCAAGAACCAATTCATTTATTATGAGAGAGAGGTCATGAGATGCCTCTACGAATGAAAGGGATGTTCAAAGAGCAAATATTCGCCCGCGAAAGCCTTAATTGGATTGCTAAATTTTTGGTGATTCAATAAAGGTAAGACGATTAATTAAAAAGACAATTATACATTATATTATTATAATTGGATATTTACGAGCAACATTTTTTAATTCCTACGGGACAGATTAGAGCTCAACAAATTCCATGATTCGGTGTATTATTCATTAAATAATATATCTGTAATATTCTTTAATTGTTTCATTCGCGAGGAGCTGGATGAGAAGAAACTCTCATGTCCGGTTCTGCAGTAGAGATGGCATTGAGAAACAACCATCAACTATAACCCAAAAAGAACCCGATTTCGTAAACAACATAGAGGAAGGATGAAGGGGGTATCTTATCGAGGCAATCGAATTTGTTTCGGTGGATACGCTCTTCAGGCGCTTGAACCCGCTTGGATCACATCTAGACAAATAGAAGCGGGGCGACGCGCCATGACACGATACGCGCGTCGTGGCGGAAAAATATGGGTACGTATATTTCCAGACAAATCGGTTACAGTAAGAGCTACCGAAACACGTATGGGTTCGGGGAAAGGATCCCCCGAATATTGGGTATCCGTCGTTAAACCCGGTCGAATACTTTATGAAATGGGTGGAGTATCAGAAATTGTAGCGAGAGAAGCTATTTCTATAGCTGCGTCCAAAATGCCTATACGAACTCAATTCGTTATTGCGGGATAGAGATGTGGGACTAAAGGAAGGGGACCCTTGTGTATATTTATTTCTGGAAAAATAATATTTCTTCTTTTTTTCCTTTTGCTTTGCATTTAATGAAAAAAAAATAATGATATGTTAAATGTAGCGGACAACAGCGGGGCGAGAGAATTAATGTGTATTCGAATCATAGGAGCTAGTAATCGCCGATATGCTCGTATTGGTGACGTCATTGTTGCTGTAATCAAAGAAGCAGTGCCCAATATGCCTCTACAAAGATCAGAAGTAATCAGAGCTGTAATTGTACGTACACGTAAAGAACTCAAACGCGACAATGGTATGATAATACAATATGATGACAATGCAGCAGTTGTAATTGATCAAGAAGGAAATCCAAAAGGAACCCGAGTTTTTGGTGCGATCGCTCGGGAATTGAGACAGTTGAATTTTACTAAAATAGTCTCGTTAGCTCCTGAGGTATTATAAATACTAATAGATGAGAACATACTAATAGCAGGGTATCTGAATTAGATATTAGTAGTAGATTGTGTCTCAGGCATATACCTTTAATTCATAAAAAAAGAATAAAAAAGCGGATCATGTTGATTATATAAAAACTCGGAGGCACCACATTATGGGTAGGGACACTATTGCCGAAATAATAACTTCTATACGAAATGCTGACATGGATAAAAAAGGAACGGTTCGAATAGCAGCTACAAATATCGCCGAAAATATTGTTAAAATACTTCTACGAGAAGGCTTTATCGAAAATGTGAGAAAACATCGAGCAAGCAATAAAAACTTCTTGGTTTCAACTCTGCGACATAGAAGGAATAGACAAGGACCATATCGAACTGTTTTAAAGCGTATCAGTCGACCCGGCCGGCGCATTTATTCCAACCATCAACGAATTCCTAGGATTTTAGGAGGAATGGGTATTGTAATTCTTTCTACTTCTCGAGGTATAATGACAGACCGAGAGGCTCGGCTAGAAGGAATTGGAGGGGAAATTTTGTGTTATATATGGTGATCTTTCTGGGATCCGAATTGCATCCGCAACGTCCTTTTTTGTTTTATGAAAAAAAAGAGGAAAGACGGGTTGTCTAATATCCCTCCATTCGTTGATAATTCAAGGGGGTTACCTGGAATGAAAGAAAAATGGATTCATGAAGGTTTAATTGAATCACTTCCAAATGGTATGTTTCGGGTTCGTTTAGATAATGAGGATCTTATTCTAGGTTATGTTTCGGGAAGGATCCGACGTAGTTTTATACGGATACTGCCAGGTGATAGAGTAAAAATTGAAGTAAGTCGGTATGATTCAACCAGGGGACGCATAATTTATAGACTCCGCAATAAAGATTCGAACGATTAAATGGCTTTTTCAACATTCCTCTCGCGCGGATACAATTGGAAGTTCCAAATTTTATTTAAAATTTTAAGAGACTTATTTTCTTCCAAAGAGTGTAACAAATATGAAAATACGGGCTTCCATTCGTAAAATTTGTGAAAAATGCCGACTGATCCGTAGGCGGGGACGAATTATAGTAATTTGCTCCAACCCGAGGCATAAACAGAGACAAGGATAATCTTTCTTAAAAGGGACTCTCCAAAGGAACCAATCCAAAAATAGAGGATCTGTTTTGATATGAAACGGATATATCCGTATATCTCTGACTCATATTTATGAGATGATAAAATATGACAAAAACCATACCAAGAATTGGCTCACGTAGGAGTGGACGCATTGGTTCACGTAAGAATATACGTCGAATACCAAAA